TATTCTATCTAATTTTTTTATAGACAGTTTCCATAAATAAAAAATCCTATGATTTTTGAAACCATTTGTTGGATACTGAAAAAAAAAAGACTTCTTTTTTTCTTCTCTTAATTTAATTAAGTAAAAAAAAATGAATTTGAACCCGATATCTTTGGTCTTTGTGAGAACCCTGTCAATCAAGTAGCATAGTGATTCACAGGGTTCTCGCCAATTCGTACAAAGTTTTTTTATATACACTCTACTCTGTTTGTATTTGTAAAAAAAAGCTTTCTTGAATTCAATTAGACATTAATGTAAACGAACCATAACTATGTAGTCCTATTCCTAATAAATTGACTCCAAAATAGCATATCCAAATTAGAAAAAATCCTATAGACGCCACAATTGCGGAATTTGCACCCTCTACCTTTTGATTTGTTCGAGTATGTAAATAAATCGCGAATATAATCCAAGTAATAAAAGCCCAAGTTTCCTTTGGGTCCCAATTCCAATACGACCCCCATGCTTCATTAGCCCATACTGCTCCCGAAAGAATACCTATGGTTAAAAAGAGAAACCCTAGACTAATTACACGATAACTCCAATAATCCAATTGTTGAATCAATTGACATCTGTAATAATTTTTAGCAGAAAAAAAAGAAGTTTTTGGTAAAACATCTCTTCTTTCATTCATATATTGATATTGAATTTTACCAAAAGAAAATGACTCATTTAATAAACGATTACTTTTACAAAAAATATTTTTGTTTTTTCGCAATGTAATGACTAGAAGTGCTACGGAAAATAACGATCCACATAGAAGAGCTGCATAGCCCAATATCATCATACTTACGTGCATTATTAACCACTCGGATTGAAGAGCAGGTACTAATAGTGTAGATGGATGTATTTCAGTTAAAATACCCGAAGTAGCAAAACCTTGGGTAAAAATAGCACTTGACGCAGTTATTGTGCTTAAACTTTCGTTCTTTTTTTTGAAATAGGGAACTATATGAATAACTGAGAAACTCCATGAAAGAAAGATTAATGATTCATATAAATCACTTAGTGGGAAATGTGCTGAATAGATCCAACGAGTGACTAATAATCCCGTTATACATAAAAAGGTCGCTATCACACCCTTTTCTGAGGAATCATATAGTTTTTTCATTTCATCGACGAATAAGGTTATCAAATGAATTGTAATTACAATGGAAACGACCGAAAAGGAAATATGAGTTAAGATATGCTCTAAAATTGAAAATATCATAAAAAAAGAGGAATCCATTAATTACGAAATAGAAATAAAGAATTGAATTTATTATAGGATCTATTGTATCTCTTTTAGAAGACAGCCTGCCGCTACTCGGACTCGAACCGAGATGCTCTAGCACTGCTTCCTAAGAGCAGCGTGTCTACCGATTTCACCATAGCGGCTTGCTAGAATTCATAATAGCCTATTCATATTCAATCGTCGAGATTGAAGAAAGAAAATAAATGTAATCTTTTTTAGGAAAGATAAAACAGGATGCGTTCAAATTCGTTCAAATGGGATTGGAAGGTTCCTTATTTGCATTTAGGGTGTTCTTTTTTCAAAAATATTCTTTTTCTAATTTAGTAAACAGAAGCATTTTTAGTCTACTTCCATTCCCTATTATTTTGTTTTCGGCTAATGAATAGGGAATGGAAATTCTTCTTTATTTTTAGATTTAGATGAACAAAAATTTTTTTTTTTTTTTTTTTTTTTTTTTTTTTTTTTTTTTTTTTTTTTTTTTTTTTTTTTTTTTTTTTTTTTTTTTTTTTTTTTTTTTTTTTTTTTTTTTTTTTTTTTTTTTTTTTTTTTTTTTTTTTTTTTTTTTTTTTTTTTTTTTTTTTTTTTTTTTTTTTTTTTTTTTCAGCGTGTCTACCGATTTCACCATAGCGGCTTGCTAGAATTCATAATAGCCTATTCATATTCAATCGTCGAGATTGAAGAAAGAAAATAAATGTAATCTTTTTTAGGAAAGATAAAACAGGATGCGTTCAAATTCGTTCAAATGGGATTGGAAGGTTCCTTATTTGCATTTAGGGTGTTCTTTTTTCAAAAATATTCTTTTTCTAATTTAGTAAACAGAAGCATTTTTAGTCTACTTCCATTCCCTATTATTTTGTTTTCGGCTAATGAATAGGGAATGGAAATTCTTCTTTATTTTTAGATTTAGATGAACAATGAAATGAGACAATTTTTTGAGTCAAATGAATTTGCTTTATTCCAATGTTTTATGACTTAGTAATTTGTAATTTGTCGTACAAAAAACTTTTTGAATTCCCGGTAGAAAGGGATTTCCCTAATGACAAAGCTTTTAACGCGGACCAATATGCCTTCGCCTTCCAAATAGTTTTACGAATCCGCTTTTTTGATATAGAAGTACGTTTTTTTGGAACTGCCATTTTAAAATGAAGAGGTTATTCATTGTTTTAGTTGGATGTGAAAGACATCTATTGTTCAAAACCAATCATTCTTTCCTATTATATTACTATA